CAGCCGCTGAAGCAGCTATTGGACTTGCTATTCTTTCAGCAATTTATCGGAATAGAAAGTCAATTCATATCAATCAATCAAATTTATTGACTAAATAGTATAGTATTGACGGTCTAAATTTTAAGACTGTCAACTAAATAAAAATGATCAGATCTACCTCGTAAATTATCTTCTTGCTAGTATATAAACAGAAAAAAACAAAGCATTTTGGTTAGATTTCATAAGCCCATTCAGAACTAAATTGATCGAAAAAACAACTCGACCAACTCATCGATTCATCTACTAGATAAATAAATTTTATATAGTTTTCTTCAGTTATAAGTTTAATAGATTGAAAATTTTTATTGTTAAAAAAAGAGATCCAATGTCACATTCAGTCAAGATTTATGATACATGTATTGGGTGTACTCAATGCGTTCGAGCCTGCCCCACGGATGTATTAGAAATGATACCTTGGGACGGCTGTAAAGCTAAACAAATTGCTTCTGCCCCAAGAACAGAGGATTGTGTTGGTTGTAAGAGATGTGAATCGGCTTGTCCAACGGATTTTTTGAGTATTCGCGTTTATTTATGGCATGAAACAACTCGAAGCATGGGTCTAGCTTATTGATACGTTATGAAAAAGGATAGTTGAATTCATCTGATTTGTTTTACCGAGAAAAGCCGTACTTAAAAAAACTTTTTTACGCACGGCTTTTCTGGCCCAAGCCTATCTTGTCTTTACTACGAATTATTTTCCTTGGTTAACAGTAAGTATATTTTTACCACTATCCGTGGGTTCCGTAATTTTTTTTCTTCCCCATAGAGGAAATAGGGTAATTAGGTGGTATAGTATTTGTATATGTATTTTAGAACTCCTTGTAATAACCTATCTATTCTGTTATCATTTCGAATCAAATGATCCATTAATACAACTAGTTGAAGACTATAAATGGATCAATTTCTTTGAATTTCATTGGAAATTAGGAATAGATGGACTTTCTATTGGACCTGTTTTACTAACGGGATTTATCACTACTTTAGCTACTTTAGCAGCCTGGCCAGTTACTCGGGATTCGCGATTATTTTATTTTTTGATGTTATCAATGTATAGCGCTCAAATAGGCTCGTTTTCTTCTCAGGACCTTTTACTTTTTTTCATCATGTGGGAGTTAGAATTAATTCCGATTTATCTACTTCTATCCATATGGGGAGGAAAGAAACGCATGTACTCGGCAACCAAATTTATTTTGTACACGGCGGGAGGTTCTGTTTTTCTATTAATGGGAGTTCTAGGTCTGGGTTTATATGGTTCGAATGAGTCAACATTGGATTTTGAAAGATTAATTAATCAGACGTATCCTATGTCCTTAGAAATACTATTTTATATTGGATTTTTTATTGCGTTTGCTGTCAAATCACCAATTTTACCTCTACATACATGGTTACCAAATACCCATGGAGAAGCTCACTACAGTACGTGTATGCTTTTAGCCGGAATCTTATTAAAAATGGGAGCATATGGATTGATTCGAATTAATATGGAATTATTACCTCACGCTCATTCTCTATTTTCTCCTTGGTTGCTCATAATAGGTACACTCCAAATAATCTATGCAGCTTCAACATCTTCCGCCCAACCTAATTTAAAAAAAAGAATAGCCTATTCCTCAGTATCTCATATGGGTTTCATACTTGTAGGAATTGGTTCTATAACCAATGCAGGGCTCAATGGAGCCCTTTTACAAATAATCTCTCACGGATTTATTGGGGCCGCCCTCTTTTTCTTGGTAGGAACGAGTTATGATAGAATCCATCTTGTTTATCTCAATGAAATGGGCGGAGTAGCTATTCTAATGCCAAAAATATTTACGATGTTCAGTACCTTTTCGATGGCTTCCCTTGCATTGCCAGGTATGAGTGGTTTTGTTGCAGAATTGATAGTATTGTGGGGAATAATTACCAGTCAAAAATATCTTGTAATGCCCAAAATACTAATTACTTTTGTAATCGCAATTGGAATAATATTAACCCCTATATATTCATTATCTATGGCACGCCAGATCTTCTATGGATACAAGTTATTGAATGCCCCCAATTCTTATGTCTTGGATTTTGGACCGCGCGAGTTATTTGTTTCAATCTCTATCTTTCTTCCTGTAATAGGCATTGGGCTGTACCCAGATTTTATTCTTTCACTATCAATTGATAAGGTTGAGGTTATTTTATCTAATGTTTTTGTGGAGCGTTTTCTTAACTAAAAAATTATCTAATCTTTAAATGTTATCAATGTATAGAGCGAAAATAAGTGCGTTTTCTTCTCAGGACCTTTTACTCTTTTTCATCATTTTAAAGAATAATATATATTATTCTTTAAAACGAAGTTCAAAAAATGACCTTTGATTTGAATTTCCTTTTCACTGGATATACGCTTGGCAGAACCGCGCGAATTAACACACTACTGTATGCGCGCGGTTCTGGTACGTTCATCCAAACCCTAGTATATAATTTGGTATGTATTCGTAAGAAACTTTCTTTAATTTAACTAGCCATTCCCTTAAATGAACCATAACTATGTAGTCCTATTCCTAATAGATTTACTCCAAAATAGCATATCCAAATTATCAAAAAGCCTATAACTGCCACAATTGCGGAATTTGCACCCCAGAAATTTTTATTTGTTCTAGTATGTAAATAAATAGCGAAGATGATCCAAGTAATAAAAGCCCAAGTTTCTTTTGGGTCCCAACTCCAATAAGATCCCCATGCTTCATTAGCCCATACTGCTCCAGAAAGAATACCCATGGTTAAAAAGATAAACCCTAGACTAATCACACGATAACTCCAATAATCCAATTGTTGAACCAATTGGATCTTGTAATAATTCTTAACAGAAAAAAAATAAGTCTTTCCGAAAAGATGAATTCTTTGATTCCTGTATTGAATTTTGTCAAATGAAAGTGACTCAATTAATCTTAATAACTCATTAAATTTCTTTCGACATGTAATGACTAGAAGTGCAGCTGATAATAATGATCCACACAGAAGAGCCGCATAACTCAATATCATCATACTTACGTGCATTATTAACCACTCAGATTGGAGGGCGGGTACTAATATTCCAGATTTATTTATTTCAGTTAAAAGACCTGAAGTAGCAAAGCCTTGGGTAAAAATCGTACTTGAGGCGGTTATTCTGCTTAAATTTTTATTTTTTTTTAAATACGCGACTATATGAATAAGGGAGAAACTCCATGAAAGAAAGATTAATGATTCATATAAATTACTTAGTGGAAAATGGCCTGAATAAATCCAACGAGTGACTAAAAATCCTGTTAGACATAAAAATGTAGTTATGATGCCCTTTTCTGAGAAATCATATGGTTTTAGGATTGTCGTAACTACTAGGTTTATCAAGCGAATTGTAATTACAATTGAACAAATCGAAAACGACAGATGAATTAATATATGCTCTAAGGTTGAAAATTTCATAAAAACAAAAAAAGAGGAATCCCTTACTTTAATTAATGAATCGAAATGTGGAATTTAATTTCTTATTCATTATAATATCTATTATATCTCTTTTAGAAAAAAAAAACATGCCGCTACTCGGACTCGAACCGAGATGCTATAGCACTGCTTCCTAAGAGCAGCGTGTCTACCGATTTCACCATAGCGGCTTGCTCACATCCATAATAGCTTATTGATATTAAATTGTCGAGATTGAAAGATTCAATTCAAGGAAAAACTTTTTAATAAAGATTAAAAAGGATAAATATTAATTAGTTGAAAGGGTCGAAAAAGGTCGATTTGAAGATTCATATTTTCGGGTTTGTTTGAAAAAAAATTCAAAATAAACTGTTTTGTTTTTTAATAATGTTTATAATTTACTCGATTTTAAAAATTTCAAACAAGAAAATCCATTAGTTGAGTTCTTTTCGGGATTGTGCTGAAACCAGAAGAGATATCAACTATATAGTAATTCACAAAAGTAAGAAGTAAGAAAGTTATTCAAAATGAAAGCCATTAGTTTCGATTTTTTTATAGTGAATTCGCCACCCAAAAATTATCTCTGACCCTATGACAAATTAGGGTGATGGGGAAGATAAGACTCCCCACCAACAACATATAAAAAAAATACTACAATAAAAATTAAAACCTTGTCGTTTTTCTTTCTTTTCTTATTGTAATGTTTATCGCTTTAGTAGAATTCGCTTTAGTAGAATTCGCGAAAGAACTTATTTTTCATTTGAAATAATCCAATTTTAGAGGCACATTGAGTCAGATTAGTCGAGTCAGATTATTACAACGTTTTATCACTTCGTCTCCATAGGAACCCGAAGCCTTTTGGCTTCGGATGCGTTCTCAGCCAATCCGAATTAACAGTTTGTTTATACAAAAATTTCCATACTGTCACAACTTTTAACGCTGACGTATATGCCTTCCCTTTCCAAATATTTTTACGAATACGCTTTTTTGCGATAGAAGTACGTTTTTTTGGAACTGCCATTTCAAAATGAAGGGGTTTCCTATTATTCTAGTTGAATGTGAAAGACATCTATTGTTCAAATAGACTGGTTAATTACTATTTATTAGCTCGATTTAGCTATTATTTATTGTTCGTTCTCATATCTTTATCGAATTAGTTGGAGTATATAAATCCAATTCTCAATCTACTTAAAAAAAAGAAAAAAGCGAAAAGACCAATCTATCCTGATTTTCAGCATTCGACACTTCATTTAGCTGTAATAAAATCTGAAGTATTTTAAAAGATACCTTTTGTCTAATAAAAATAAGATACATCTTTTTAGCCTTTCTGAATAGCTACAAAATTGAGTATATTTTATAGATATACTCAGGTATTGTAACCTAAAAAAAAAAAAAATTGAACTCTAAAATAATAAATTTCATAATGCCGTAAGTAATAAGTTGCAATAAACTAACTAAAATGAAAATGACGATTTATTAAACTGATAACATTAGTGAATCCCCTAATTGATATACCAAAAAAGTACTTTTTAGTGTAATTACCGATACTTGCTCTACCACTCATTTGAAAAATTGTGGATGGGTGATTATAATATTTTAACTTTTAGAAAAAGCTCGAAATAAGTAAGAATAGAAAAAGGAAGTTTTTTTTTATTGGTACATATATATTCTTTTTATTGACCCTTTTTGAACGGGGGAGGATCCAGTGACTCAAAAGCAATTAATTAAGACTCAAAAACTTTTTATTTTTTATGGCACAGACATTTCAATATGCGTGTATAATACCTTTCCTTCCACTTCCCATTCCTATATTACTAGGGGTGGGGCTTCTTATTTTTCCGGCCGCAACAAAAAGTCTTCGTCGTATGTGGGCTTTTCAGAGCGTTTTATTATTAAGTCTAGTCATGGTTTTTTCAATCAATCTGTCTATTCAGCAAATAAATATCAGTTTTACTTATCAATATGTTTGGTCTTGGATCATAAATAATGATTTTTTGTTAGAATTCGGCTACTTAATGGATCCACTTACTTCTATTATGTCAATATTAATCACTACTGTTGGAATTATGGTTCTTATTTATAGTGATAATTATATGTTGCATGATCGTGGATATTTGAGATTTTTTGCTTATATGAGTTTTTTCAGCACTTCCATGTTGGGATTAGTTACGAGTTCTAATTTGATACAAATTTATATTTTTTGGGAATTAGTTGGAATCTGTTCATATCTATTAATAGGATTTTGGTTCACACGACCTGTTGCAGCAAATGCTTGTCAAAAAGCGTTTGTAACTAATCGTGTCGGTGATTTTGGTTTATTATTGGGAATTTTAGGTTTTTATGGGTTAACGGGCAGTTTTGAATTTCGGGATTTATTCCAAATATTCAATAACTTTGTTTATAATAATGAGAGCAATCTTTTTTTTGTTACTTTGTGCGCTGTTTTATTATTTTCTGGTGCAGTTGCTAAATCAGCACAATTTCCGCTTCATGTATGGTTACCGGATGCCATGGAAGGGCCAACTCCTATTTCCGCTCTTATGCATGCGGCTACTATGGTAGCCGCGGGAATTTTCCTTGTAGCTCGACTTCTACCTCTTTTCAGATTCATACCTCACATAATGAATTTCATCTCTTTGATAGGGATAATAACAGTATTTTTTGGAGCTACTTTAGCTCTTGCTCAAAAAGATATTAAGAGGGGTTTAGCCTATTCCACAATGTCTCAATTGGGTTATATGATGTTAGCTCTAGGTATGGGGTCTTATAGAAGTGCTTTATTTCATTTGATTACTCATGCTTATTCTAAAGCATTATTGTTTTTAGGCTCCGGCTCGGTTATTCATTCAATGCAAATACTTGTTGGCTATTCTCCAAATAAAAGTCAAAATATGGTTTTAATGGGCGGTTTAAGAAAACATGTCCCAATTACTAAAATGTCCTTTTTAGTAGGTACACTATCTCTTTGTGGTATTCCGCCTCTTGCTTGTTTTTGGTCGAAAGATGAAATTCTTAATGATAGTTGGTTATATTCACCGATTTTTGCAATAATAGCTTGGTCTACGGCAGGATTAACCGGATTTTATATGTTTCGGATCTATTTACTGACTTTTGAAGGGCATTTAAACGTTGATTTGAAAAATTACAGCGGTCAAAAAAAGATTTCTATTTATTCAGTATCTCTATGGGGTAAAGAACGTGAAAAAGTCAATAAGACAGACTGGCCTTTGTTAACTTTATTAACACTTCATAATAATGAAGGTGCTTCTTTTTTTGCAAAGAAGTTATATCGAATTAAGGAGAATACAAGAAAGATAAACCAACCTTTTATTACTATTTCTGATTTTGGTAATAAGAATATTTTTTCATATCCTTATGAATCGGATAATAATATCTTATTTCCTCTCCTTGTATTAGTTCTATTTACTTTGTTTGTTGGAGTCCTGGGAATTCCCTTTAATGGATTGGATATATTATCCAAATGGTTAAGACCCTCTATAAACCTTTTTCATCAAAATTCGAAGAATTTAGCGGATTGGGCGGAATTTTTGAGAGATGGTGTGTTTTCAATCAGTATAGCCTATCTTGGAATAATTCTAGCATTTTTTTTCTATAAGCCTCTTTATTCATCTTTGACAAATTTGGATTTCATTAATTTTTTTGTTAAAAAAAAAATTAAGATACTAGTTTATGACAAGATAATAAATGGGATATATGATTGGTCAGATAATCGTGGTTATATAGACGTTTTTTATGGAACATACTTTCTAGGGGGTATAAGAAGAGTGTCTGACTTAACTTATTTTTTTGATAGAAAAGTAGTTGATGGAATTACAAATGGAGTTGGTCTTATGAATTTTATTTTTGGAGAGGGTATCAAATTTTTCAGTGGGGGGCGCATTTCATCTTATCTTTTCTTGTATTGTTCTTACTTCTCGATTTTTTTATTAATTTTCTCTTTATTATCTAACAACTAACATTGTGCCTATTCTATACTATTAGGTTTTTGAACATAATAGTATAGTTTTTTTT